AAATTTATTTTTTTTTTGCTTCGCCTTTCTTGATGGAAAACACCGCCCCATTCAATAGAAAATTCTTCCAACACAGGAGATTATCATATTTCCACATTAATTGAAGTACATGCGAGGTCTATAAAATTTATTTCGTAGCTGTAGAAGCAATTTTTTGTTGGTTTTTGGTTTTCAATTTAAAGAAAGATAAGAAATAACTGGGTTTAAAGTTTAGTTAAACCAAAAATCTTTTTTTGAATTCTCATGTAATTAAGTTTTTCTTCTCATTCATTTAAGTTTAACATACTATCTGAATGAACTTATTACTAAATCTAATGAGTTAAATTGAAAGTAAAAACAAAAGTTTTGTAAGGTTACTCTTCGCTCTAAAATACCCAATAGATTCGAGATAATTAAAAAAAAATATGGAATAAATGATCAAAATAGCAAATCTTTTCTAATTTTATTCCATACTAATTCAAAACGTGTTTCATCTTGTAATGAAGTTACAAGACCCAGTTCGTATTATTAGTTTCGACACGAGTTACTCATATTCAACGATTTAACCATGAGTTAGGAGTTACTCAATGATATTCAATGAATCGGTTGATTGAAATCACAGGATGCATAGATGTTACCGACGATGAATCGATTTCATTTCCTATACCTCCCACTTTCCCTGTGTTAGTGCCATCTATAATGATAGATGAATGTCCAACTTTCCATTGAACTTATTGCTTCAATTGGTATTTTGGCATATTCTACTAGTTTATAAATAGTTTATAAAAAAGGAAACTCAAGTAAGGTAAGTGCTTTAGAAACATATGTATAAAAAAAAGATTTCATTTAGGCCCCTTATGCTTACTATAACTAGTTATTTTGGTTTTCTACTCGCGGCTTTAACGATAACCTCCGCTCTGTTTATTGGTTTGAGCAAGATACAACTTATTTAAAATTCCTATTTGAAATGAAAATATTTGAAATGAATAATTCATAAAATGAAAACTTTCTTCGAGATTCCGTGTATTCGAGAGTTACTTATAGTTTCAATTTTCAACCCTTAGTCATTGAGATTCATGGCAATTCGGATTACTATTTAGGTATAGATATTCCCTCTTTTTTTTTTTCAACAAATTGAAATGATTGAAGTTTTTTTATTTGGAATTGTCTTAGGTCTAATTCCTATTACTTTAGCTGGATTATTCGTCACTGCATATTTACAATACAGGCGCGGGGATCAGTTGGACCTTTGATTAATTAACATTTCTTTTTTTTTTTTTTGTATTGGCCTCCTTCTCTCTTTAATCCACAGGAGGTCAAACCCCTATTTGCTGGGTAAGTTGCTGAATCCTTTTCAGTCTAATTTTATCTAAGAAAAAAGAATCACGCTCTGTAGGATTTGAACCTACGACATCGGGTTTTGGAGACCCACGTTCTACCGAACTGAACTAAGAGCGCTTTTTTATCGGAATAGGTAAGACTGTAAAGCAAAGTATTTTTTCGAACCCCAGAGTATGATCAAAATGAAAGATTCTGTCCACTTTGAATTGATCTCCGTCGATTCCTTGTTACTGCGCCTTTAAGTAGTAGCAGTAATAGATAGGGATGACAGGATTTGAACCCGTGACATTTTGTACCCAAAACAAACGCGCTACCAAACTGCGCCACATCCCTTTGCATTGTTCCACAGTGTCATTGTATAGAATTTCTATCTTGGTTTCCACATCGTTATTTCCCCACACCATTTTTTGCTGATTTCGTCTTTTTTGTTCCATTTAACATTAACATATAATAATATTAAAAGACTTGTATACAAGAATAAATCTGTATTTTCTATTTTCTCGGTAAGAGGGAGATTTTTTTAGTTATTTTCTAATTTTACGACAAGGTACTATCTTATTGACTTTTACTGGATCATTGGACAATTCAATAATAATAAAGGAATTTCATTTTAATTAGGCATTACGTGTACAACTATAGTCGGCCTTTAACGACCTATCTATCGGATCATATATGTTTTCTTTTTTACAATAAAAAAGAGTACAATAAAAAAGGAGGATTTTCAATGCGAGATTTAAAAACATATCTCTCCGTGGCACCAGTACTAAGTACGCTATGGTTTGGGGCTTTAGCGGGTCTATTAATAGAGATTAATCGTTTTTTTCCAGATGCGTTAACATTTCCCTTTTTTTCATTCTAGTTAGTAACATAGTAAGGAATGAAGAAGATTAAAGATAGAATCAAATATCTGCGACTGTGACTAACTCCCCCCTCCTACTTTCTCTTTCCCCCCCCCTTTTTTTTGAGAATTCAAATAAGGAAATAAGGGAGGAAAGAGAAAAAATAAAGTCTCTTCAACATCTGGGAGATTGGGGTTCCAATTCGAGTGAAATTCAATTTCAATAAATATCCCTAATAAAAGAATGGGAGTAGAATAGAAATGCGGGTTTAAGGTCTAAGTAAAGAATATTATCCGAGGTATTTAAATCAAAAATGAAATATTCTACTTCAATTTGAAATAAAATTTAGAAATCTTCTGTCCTTTACTTATTCTTATTCGTTTTGAATCAAAAATCAAAAAAAAAAGTTGAGTAAATCCAAAATTCAAAGGAGGTTCATGGCCAAGGGTAAAGATGTTCGAGTAACGGTGATTTTGGAATGTACCAGTTGTGCCCGAAACAGCGTTAATAGGGTATCAACGGGTATTTCCAGATATATTACTCAAAAGAACCGCCACAATACACCTAATCGATTAGAGTTGAGAAAATTCTGTCCGTATTGTTCCAAGCATATGATTCATGGAGAGATAAAGAAATAGATCGAGTTGAGTACCTGTATGTTACCCCTTCAAGGAAGGAAAAGGGATGGCATTATATCTATCTATAAAATAGAAATCTAAATCGAAAAAAAAATCCTATTTGAATTAAAATGAATTCAAATTATCAAATTAATAAATAGAATTTTGAGAGAAAAAATAAAATTAAATAATAAAACAAACCATGGATAAATCCAAGCGACCTTTTCTTAAATCAAAACGATCTTTTCGTAGGCGTCTGCCTCCTATTCAATCGGGGGATCGAATTTCTTATAGAAATATGAGTTTAATTAGTCGATTTATTAGCGAACAGGGAAAAATATTATCGCGACGAGTGAATAGATTGACCTTGAAACAACAACGTTTAATTACTATGGCTATAAAACAAGCCCGTATTTTATCTTTGTTACCCTTTCTCAATAATGAGAAACAATTTGAAAGAGCCGAGTTAACCGATAGAACTACAGGTCTTAGAACCAGAATGAAAAGGGTTTACTCTTGAATCATAATTTCAATCCGAACTCAAAGACAAGATTGGTTCTTTTCCGAGAATCCAGATGTGTCGTACGAAAAAAAAAAAAAAAGAATTGGAGAAAGCTTTTTGTATTGAGTGTGTTTACCCATTTTGACTACTTTAGCCTATTTTATCTTAATCATTTCTATTCTACCTTCCCGGAGAATGAACTCCGGGAAAACACGTTTACAATATTCCAATAGATTCTTTCTAATCTACTTCTTTTGTGATCTCATTGGAAATCATATAAAGACAATTCCTGTTTGATATGGCTATTTGTGCAAGTATTTTACGATTAAGAAGCAACTGTCTCTTGTACAGATCATGGATTAATCTACTATAACTATAGTATACTCCACTCTCACGAATTACTGCGTTTATACGAGTGATCCACAGACGACGAAACTCTCTCTTTTTAATATCCCGATCCCGATGAGCTGAAAACAAAGCTCTTATTCTCTGTTGAGTAATAGTTCGGGTAAGTCTCGAATGGGTTCCTCGAAAGCTTGACGCAAATAAACGAATTTTTGTTCTACGTCTTCGAGCTATATATCCACGTCTAATTCTAGTCATTGAATAGATGAAACTTTCGCGAATAACTAATTGAGTTGTTTTCTTTCAGTTATTCTTTTAACATTTCCTAATCTATTAATAACAAAACGAATTTTTCCAATGTATAAACTATAAATTCCAATGGCTTTGTCTACTATAACCTTCCTAACCACGATTTTTTTATTTCAATGCGAAATATGAAAGAAATTTTATTCTTTTACAGATGTCAAAAATATAGCAAATAAAAAAAGAGAAATGGATAAAGAAATGGTGTAGTGGGTTCCATCGTTTCTATGGTAACTTCTTAAACGGGGAGGTCTTCTCTATACACCGGAGCCCTCACTTCATTTAATCCAGGTTATTGGTAACTTGTATAGTTCACCCTCTTTGGCTCGACCCATGAATTATCCAGTAATAGTCCTTCACAATGAAACCCACCTATACAGTAACGGTATTTAATAGGAAAGTTAGCTGGGTAGCTGACCCTTTGATAGTCCGTTCTTGGCAGAGTAGGGGCGTAATCTTTATGCTTTAAAAAAAATTCCTCCGCTTAATGGATAATCATTTTATACCAATGGAGAATTGCTTCCCATCTTACATGGAGGTAATTCGGCTTGCACCAATGGAAACCATAAAATTCATACACAATGCAGGAATATGAGAGGGGTTCTTTATTTCTTTGTTTTAGATAAATAGTAAAGAGAATAAAGAAAAAAAAGGCCCCTCTTCGATTCTATCCTATTTACCGGTACTCATCGTTGATATTGGCACCTTCTTTTCTTGCTTTTGTAGCAGGCCATTATATGATCGAAACGAGTCGCGCATACACCCGAGTACATGTTCCTCGTCGTTGAGGACATCCCCTAAGAGCGGGGGATTTCGTGACATTTCTGATTGGCTGTCTTGTATTTCTAATAAGTTGTTTAATAGTTGGCATGTTGAATTGGATACATAATGGGCTGGTTTAGATTGATCCTAACCGGATGATTATGAATTACGTCTATTTCTATTAACTAAATAGTAATTTAAACTAAATAGTAATTTAATAAATAGTAAACGCAGTTAAAAAATCTCCAATCGAGAATTTGCGTGAGTTACATGTTATTTTCATTCAACCGCTACAAGATCAACAACTCCATA